GGTCCGGAGACAAAATAGGAAAGGTGATTTCACTATATTTTTGACCAGGAACAGGACCTATTACAAGAATATTTTTTTTAGTAGGACGATAACTCTGAAAAGAAAGATTGCCCATCTTTTCTTTCATTTCCGGAGAAATACGATCGGAGGGGGCTAATTCGAATCCTTCAGGTAAAATAAGAACAGCCCCCACATTCAAAGATCCCCGTTTCCCATTAGAAAGAACCTGTTTCAGTTGGATATCATAGGGAATTCTAACAACTGCTTCAAATACAGTATCCGGAAGTACCGCTTGTGGAACCTCAATATCCACGGGCTTATTGGCTAAATGACAATTGGCGCATACAATACGCCCAGTAGCTTCTCGTGGATTCTCATAACCCTGTTGTGCAAAAATGGGATATGCGTGTGAAATAGATGTCCAAGTTATTACATATATAAATATAATGACCGATACGAAAATGGATCGAGTCATCTGTTCCTTTATCCAAGAAAAGATATTTCTATTTTGCATGGTCCAATCATTGATCCCGAAAATTTCTACAATAAATTGGGTAGGTTGCTAGTAGAGTTCCCTATCCACGATTCTGCTATTTTACTGGGATCCAGGAGTCATTTCCCGGATCGGTAGAAACTGAAAAAATAAGTAACATTTTGAATGGTTTGTTTATGTACGAAGTAAAAAAAACATTATGATTAGATTTATATCAGTAGATCATTTTTAGTCATTCATTGAATGATAAATGACTACAAGTGACGGAGATACACGATTTAAATAACGGAAGATCAAATATTTGAAAATTGTATCTAGAATGACTGGAAAGGTGGAAACAAGACCAGATATAATTTGATTATTATGATAAAATCCAAAATCCTTGTAGACAGAACCAATCATTAGTTCCCAACCATGAGGCGAGTGGAATCCAATACATAAATCCGTTAATAAAAGAATAGAAAAAGCTTTTATTGTGTCGCTTAAGTTATAGATAAATTTCCGAACCCAAGAATTAATAATACCAAGTTCTTCATTACCCAGAATAGAATAACCACTTAGAATAGCGAAGCTTATTATATTTGTCGAAAAATGTAAAATGGTATGGATATGATCCTCATTGTACATTTTGACCAATTGGATCGTTTCTTTGTGTATTCCTATATGAAGCTTTTGTATATGTGTATCGGGGTACTCCTTTATCATTTCGTCCAAAAGGAAGAGTTCTTCTAATTCTATGAATTTTTCCAGAACGTTCTTTTCTTGAATATCATTCAAAAAAACTTCGGATTGCCCAGCATTCCACCAATTAGTAACCAAAGATTCCATACTTTTATTAAATGAGAAAGAAATCCACCAGGGCAAAAAAACTATAGATGTAAGATATAGAAGGGGGTTGAATGCTTTCGTTTTTGGCATTTTTAATCTGTGAATTGTTAATGAAACCACCTCATTCCTCGATTCTATCCAATCTGATATTTCCATGAAACATGAGTTCTATAACAAACAGGGTATTGAATCCACAGACCCCCTTTATTTAATTTAAATTTAATTAAAGGGCTAATCCTTAGATCTGGAAACAATATTTTTTTTATTATGTCTTCATTCGAAGCAATTGTATCCTTTCGCTGAATGCCCTAACGAGACACTTCAAGTCAAGAAATGCATATTTTTCGAATTTCGAGACAAAACAAAAACAGAATTGAATTACAAGATATGATCCATCTATATCTAACATATCAATTAAAAAATATTGGACCCAAAAAATATGAAGTATATATATAGTCTTAGTTTTTCGGATATATATGATGAATCCATACTTAGTATACTTGTTACGAGTATGAAAAAATGGAGTTGATTTCCATATACAATCCATCAAAAACTTTTGGTGGAAAAAGCGCTTTGTTTTCTGTTTTCTGGTTGTTTCACACGCGTCTGCTTTTGCTCGAATGAGCGACCGGAAAAAACAAAACAGAACTCAATGCTGCGAAAGCATTCATTCTTCAATTCATTTCAAAATACTTCAATTGGTACGCGCAAAAAATAGGCCAATTCCGCAGCCTTTTGTTCAATTTCTCGTGGAGTCAAATTCTCATCAGTACGAGTCAAAGGAATGGCACCCTGGCCTCTGATTTCCATATAAAGTACACGCCGGGAATAAATACCTTCTTTAACCTCTATTCTAATCGACTGAATATCTCTCATAAGGAATCGAAGAAAGATTCGACGATTTCTTCCAGGGAATCCCCAACGAAAAATACACACTATTCCCTTTTTTCTATCGAATCTATCATAACCACTACCCACATTCCACGAAATTGTGCACCACAAATAGGAGCTAATGAACATACCCGCGATCCCATAGAAAGACATCACGATCCCTTGTGGGAAAAAAAGGATTTGCTGAGAAGGAAATAAGGATATCAGATTCCTACCAAGGTAACTAGAAGTTCCAACCAATAAGAATCCCAGTGAACCTAAAAAAAGGATACAGGCCCAACATAAATTACTTGTTTTTCGAGACCCCATTATAAGTTCTATCCATATATGTTCTGATCGCCAGTTCATACTAGATCCAGTTGTTTAATTTTATTGAAATTTAGAGAATAACCAAAATTTGACTTTCTTTTTTTGTTCCTGAAGCAACTCTTATCAACTAGCACTCTTATTATAATGTGAACCATTAGGAGTAATTCATCGAATCGCTTAGATATAAAAAAGGATCCCCCTCATATAATCCCACTATAGATATCTACATACATAGAGATATTTTTACTTTCCATTTCATACATCTGCGGACCCCCTTTTGAATATATAATCTATTTATCCCCATATATCATCCCATGATGTTTCCACGCGCATAATAGCTCTTTCATTTGTGTTCGGAAGAATCCACATGTTGTATCCTATGTCCACTAAATAGATAGATAAATTTAAATAGATATAGATATCTGTATTATGACCCAAGTCCGAGTCTTGAAAAAAATGAACGAGATTTGGTCCCGTCGAATCTAGATAATCTTGTTTTTTTGAACATGAAGAGATAGGGAAGCCATTGCAATTGCTGGAAATACTAGACCCACTAAAGGCACAAAAAAAGAGGGTAAGTTGAAAGTTGTCATAGAATGGATACCTCGATTTAATATTTTGTACCTGTTATAAAGATATCTTATGATAAGTATATCTATTATCAGTATATAATAATAGGTACAAGAAACGTAGAACTAAATAAGTGTACCTATTCACTTTTATATAATATATATTTATTATTATTGTTCTCTTATACTTAATCTTCTAATAAATACCAAAAAAGGTTCTTACTTGGAGAATAATTATATCTATAATAAATACGTAATGTAATAAAATAACATGAATTTTTCCTAATTTAGGAGAAAAATTCACTCTTTTATCCTATTGATAGAGCCTTCCCAATTACTAATCATGCATTATATAGGTAGAAATAAAATGGATCTGTAGCAAATAAGAAAAGTGATTATCAACAACTTATGATCCGTTATACAATTGTATTTTATAACCTCAAGTAAAACTCGGCGCTCTTTATTCTTTTTTATTTTCACGTTGATTACCATAAACTAAATAAAATTTAAACTAAATACTTGTAAACTTCAAATAAAAAAAACAGAATTAAATGATCTACTTGATTCAATTTTGATTCAAAGGACAGAAACCGTGAAGCTGAAATAACTCACTCAGAACACCCTTTAAAGGATTACGTGGTACGATTGGGTCGAATAAGCCCTTATGGAATAAATACTCAGCTTCTTGTGACCCATCAGGTACTGTCTTATTCAATGTTTGTTCAATTACTCTTTTACCTGCAAATGCAATGTAAGCATTAGGTTCGGCAATAATGATATCTCCTAACATACCAAAACTGGCAGTCACCCCACCGGTTGTAGGAGATGTAAGGATTGATACGTAGAATAACTTTTTATTTGATTGATAATCATATAAAGCTGAAGATATTTTAGCCATTTGCATCAAGCTCAAACTTCCTTCTTGCATCCGGGCTCCCCCCGAAGCACACACTATAATAAGGGGTAGAGATCTATTAGTAGCATATTCGATCAAACGGGTGATTTTCTCGCCTACTACGGATCCCATACTGCCCCCCATAAACTGAAAATCCATAATCCCAATTGCGATGGAAATACCGTTTAATTGACCTATGCCTGTTTGAACAGCCTCAGTTAACCCTGTCTTTTTTTGATAAGAATCAATACGATCTTTATAAGGCTCCTGCTCCGAATGAAATTCAATGGGATCCACCGAAACCATGTCCTCATCCATAGCATCCCAAGTGCCTGGATCAATCAAAAGTTCGACTCTTTCTGAACTACTCATTTTCAAATGATATCCGCATTGTTCACAAATATTCCGTTTTAACCTAAAAAATTTCTTATAATTTAATCCATAACAATTTTCGCATTGAACCCACAAATTCCTGTATTTTTGACTTATATCGAGATCACTTCCACTTGCGCTAGTTTGTATACTGATGAAACTATCACTGTCAATACTATTTACGCTTTCACTACAAATGTAACTATAAATGTAATTCTTACTGTAATTGTCACTACCGCTTGAAATGTAACTATCAATATGGATTTCAGAACGAAGATAACTCTCAATGCAACTAGTAATGTGATTATTCCAACTATATTGAGTATCATACATGTAACGATTGTAGTAGTGATTGTCACTCTTAGGTCCATCATTCGGATAACTATAATTTAGGCAACTAGAAAAAAAACCGCCCAATTCACTCAAAAAAGAACGATCGTCTTCAACCTCAAAAATAAAATTTTCAATATCCAAATATATGGAATAATTTTCACCATTAATATCCTTAACTAAAAAAGTGTCATCACAGATCAAACTCCGAATGTTGCTGACACCAAATAAAGGATCAATATTATTAGAGCTGTCACTATCAATCCAACCATGAATCATGTTATTTATAACAGAGTCTTCACCCCCATTTGTA